GTTCGTCTTGGCCCAGATCTAGAACTATCCTCAACGGTTTGTGTAGCCATAAATCCTATTTATTTAATCATTGGTTGAGATCTGTTGACTTTGTATACCATTTCGTTGTAGTTGTAAATAAACGATCTTATTATAGATCCATTGTATTGTGATCTTGAAATTGTCTAAAAATGGAAATAGCAACCCTAATCGCCATCTTTATATCTGGTTTACTTGTAAGCTTTACTGGGTACGCCTTATATACCGCTTTTGGGCAACCCTCTCAACAACTAAGAGATCCATTCGAAGAACACGGGGACTAGTTGAAGTAATGAGTCTCCCATATAGGGAGACTCATTACTTCAATTGAAATAATGAAAAATTATTTTACTTTTTTAGTTGGAACCTTAGGTGGTTCTCGAAAAAAGATAGCGAAAAAAATTATCCCTAAAGTAGAGACTAAAAGGAATGTATAAACCAATGCTTCCATAGATTCGATCGTGGTTTACAATTATAGCTTCCACACCTATTCATTTGGCATCATTTACCATATAGTATAAAATATAAAGATAAAGAAAAGGAAAAGAAAAGATAGTGATTCAAGTCAAGATTTCTTAAGTACTCTAACCCTATGTCAAATAAAAAAAAGAGGCGAAAGATACCAGAGCAATCTTATATCAGACTACTTGTCTCCTTGTAGTTGGATCTCCTATTTTTTGGAATGTTCCAAATTCCACTTGAGCATCCAAATCTGGATCAATACCAGCAAAAACATCTCTGAACAAGGTTCTAGCGCCATGCCAAATGTGTCCGAAAAAGAAGAGCAAAGCAAACGTAGCATGACCAAAAGTGAACCAACCCCTTGGACTGCTACGAAAAACGCCATCAGATTTCAAAGTAGCCCGATCTAATTCAAAAATTTCACCTAATTGGGCACGTCTAGCATATTTTTTAACAGTCACAGGATCACTATAACTGACTCCATTGAGTTCGCCACCATAGAACTCAACAGTTACACCTACTTGTTCAACACTATACTTTGATTCTGCTCTCCTAAAAGGAACATCGGCTCTCACAATTCCGTCTCCATCCACCAAAACCACCGGAAATGTTTCAAAAAAAGTAGGCATACGACGTACAAAAAGCTCGCGCCCTTCTTTATCTCTAAAGACAGGGTGCCCTAACCATCCAACAGCTATTCCATCCCCGTTATCCATTGACCCTGCTCTGAATAATCCCCCTTTTGCCGGATTATTACCAATGTAATCATAAAAAGCTAATTTTTCGGGAATTTTAGACCAAGCTTCCGATAAACTTAGATTTTCGTCTAGTCCGGCACTAACTCTTCGGTATATTTCTTGCTGAAAGTATCCTTGATCCCACTGATAACGAGTGGGACCAAATAATTCGATTGGAGTTGTTGCTGAACCATACCACATAGTTCCAGCAACAACGAAAGCTGCAAAAAAAACAGCGGCGATACTACTGGAAAGTACAGTTTCAATATTGCCCATACGCAATCCTTTGTATAGACGTTGAGGCGGACGGACACTAAGATGGAATAAGCCCGCTAATATGCCCAATGTACCCGCTGCAATATGATGAGAGGCAATTCCTCCGGGAACAAAAGGATCAAAGCCTTCCGCGCCCCATGCAGGACTTACAGGTTGTACTTTTCCGGTTAATCCATAAGGATCGGACACCCATATTCCAGGACCATACAAACCTGTTACATGAAATGCGCCAAAACCAAAGCAAGCCAACCCTGAGAGAAATAAATGAATTCCAAAAATCTTAGGCAAATCCAAAGAAGGTTTGCCCGTACGTTCATCGCAGAATATTTCTAGGTCCCAATACACCCAATGCCAGATAGCTGCCAAGAAGCACAAACCAGAAAACACAATATGTGCCCCTGCCACACCTTCATAACTCCAAATACCAGGATTCGTTATAGTTCCCCCTGAAATACTCCAACCACCCCACGAATTGGTTATTCCTAAACGAGTCATGAAGGGTATAACGAACATACCTTGTCTCCACATTGGATCGAGAGCGGGGTCAGAGGGATCAAAAACCGCTAATTCGTATAAAGCCATCGAACCGGCCCAACCAGCAACTAGGGCTGTATGCATTATATGGACCGAAAGTAATCGACCAGGATCATTCAATACGACAGTATGAACACGATACCAAGGCAAACCCATGGAAATACCCCTTTATCAAAAAAAAACTAGACACTATGTCACTTTATTTTATCGCATTGGAATTGGAAAAGACTATACTATGTACCTAACTTTTTAGTAGATTCTGTATGAGAAAAGGTTAATATTTATTCCGTTCCATTGAAAATAAGGGAAAAATTCTGTTCGTAAGAACAAAGAGAAGCGGATCTATTCTATACCCGATAAGTACCAATACGCAATGGGAGGATTACTCCTACTTTCGGGAAACAAATACATAGATACTTGTTTATCATTCCAACGATTGATACGTTAATTAAATTTTCTCTTTATTCATTCTGTCTTACTCTATAAACCTTTCAATCTATGTATAAAAATCTATGTATAAAATACAATAAAGAGAAAAAGAGATAAAGATGATAAAGCCATTGTTACGTTTCCATATTAACGCGAAGTATAGTACTCAATTTTGTCTTTAAATTAATGCCCGTTGGTGTTCCAAAAGTACCTTTTCGGAATCCCGGAGAGGAAGATGCAACTTGGGTTGAGTTATAGTGCGACTTGTCAGACATATTGAGTCATATGGAATTTACCCGTTTTCTCCCCCGATCGAGATATCCTCTGTTTCGCCCAAGAAATATTGTATTGAGGGAAGCATCAATCATTCGGAGCGTGAAGTGTAATTAGATCAATTTATTTATATTTGCATTTTGGGATCCATATTATCAATTAGGAGGATTTATGGTTCACTTGGAAAAATAAAAATAAAGTATTCAGGCTCCGTTCAGAAAATACCAAATTGGTAATATATGTATGATTATTACTTGTATTATAAAGGATTCTTATCCTTACTATATTACTATAAGTAAGATGAGTTACTATAAGTAAGATGAGTTACTATAAGAGTGATTTCAAACGTCCAACCAATAACCAACAGAATAGCATGATGAATACATCAAATAGTTGAGTTGGGAAAAGACATGAAACGAATTGAAAAAAAAAGAAGTGGTACTGAGATTATTTGCCCTATATGTGCAAATAAAATTCGGACAGATCTTTTCCCGGAGTAGAACATGAACCTAAAAGAAATGCAAGGGCCCATTCAGGAACAAGAAAATTGCATCGTGATTTGAATATCGATGAAATAATACATCAATGAAAGAGATTAGTTCAATTTCAATAAGTTCAATAAATTCTTTTTTTTTATAGGTAAGGAAGCGAGAACACATCTCATGTTTTTTGAAAATGGAAGAAAAACGTTTTTTTTTAGAAAAACCTATTAAGTTAAAGAAAAAAGAAATAGAACAAGAATCGACACATTGATTCTTTTTTCTCCATTTCATTTTGATTTTGAACCGTATGCATCCAAAGGTGCGTGTACGGCTCCTAAAGGACTAAAGGATAGGATTTTGTCCTAATCAACCGACTTTATCGAGAAAGATTACTTTTTTTAGGACAAGAGGTCAAGGAGGAGATCTCGAATACTATTGTTGGTCTCATGGTATATCTCAGTATAGAAGATCAGACTAGGGATCTTTATTTATTTATAAACTCTCCCGGCGGATGGGTAATATCAGGAATAGCTATTTTTGATACTATGCAATTTGTGACGCCCGACGTGCATACAATATGCATGGGAATAGCCGCTTCAATGGCATCTTTCATCCTGGTCGGAGGAGAAATTACCAAACGTCTAGCATTCCCTCACGCTTGGCGCCAATGAGTTTTGATTTGAAAAAAAAAAGAAACACTATGCCTTCGCCATATTGAATATGAATAATAAGTAATAATAGCATGGCACTTCGAGTTCGATCTAAACAAACCATTATTTTATTTTATTGTTTTTTCATAACAAGAGATTTTGTATCGAGATAGTAGTATGAAACAAAGGGTATTTCCGATTTGTTGATTTTATGTGTCGGGAGTACATTTCAGCGTCACAAACTTTTTTTCTTCCACACCAGAAGTCTCTTTTTGATATTCATCTTATGAAAATGAAAGAGTACGAAAAAAAAAGATAAATTTTCCTTATTTGATCGTATCAGAAGGGAACTTTGGGATTGCTAAATCATAGATAAGATATCTATATAAAGCAACAGAACCATCATAGTATTTTTTACTCCTACGAAAGGAAGGGTGGTAAATGGATAATTCAACGATCTGAATCAGATAAATTATATTTCTTCGATAGAATAGAAGAGAAGAATAAAGTAAATTCCATTGCGGAGCCGTATGCAACATAGAAATGCCCGTACGGTTGTTCAATTCCATTTTCTTCTTTTTATTTTTTTTTATCCTTTAATTTAGCCCGATCATGCGAGATAGAAGAACCTGTTATATCAATAACATTAGGTTAGGATTATGATTCATCAACCTGCTAGTTCTTTTTATGACGGAAGATCAGGGGACTTTTTCAGGGAAACGAGACAGATAGTGAAACTTCGCGAAACCCTCACAAAGGTTTATGTACAAAGAACAGGTATGCCTCTTTGGGTTGTAGCCCAAGACATGGAAAGAGATATTTTTATGTCAGCAACAGAAGCCCAAGCTCACGGCATTGTTGATCTTGTAGGGGCGGATCCTGAGGATTTCGAGGATTTTTTATTGTAAATCTATTTCAAACCGTAATTGAATTTTTTGTGATTTTATATTGAATATAAAAAATTGATAATCATTAATTATCAGATTAATTCTCAGGTTAAGATCGATCTAAACCAACCCATTCCATTCTAATTTCTAATTATATATACAACGTATATATATATATACGACATGCCAACTATTAAACAACTTATTAGAAATGCAAGACAGCCAATAAGAAATGTTACGAAATCTCCCGCTCTTAGAGAATGTCCTCAGCGTCGAGGAACATGTACTAGGGTGTATGTGCGACTCGTTCAGATCATGAGTTCGAACAAATACAAATGAGAAAATTTTTCCAGTATTACTGAACGGCACCAATGAATAGAGTAAATGGAAAAGATTTTTCATATATCTATATTGTGTATTGTGTATGGAATTTATGGTTTCCATTGGTGTAAATCCAATCACCTAAATTTGAGATGAAAAGCAATTCCCCATAGGTAGTAAATAGTTATCCATTAAGCGGAGGAAATGGTATCATAAGAAGCAAAAAGATTATGCTCCCATTGTTAAAAGAACGGACTAAGAGGGTCAGCTACCTAGCCAACTTTCCTAATTAAATGCCGTTACTGTATAGATAACTCTTATTGTGAAAAGAGCTATTACTCTATAATTGATAATTGATGGGTAGAGCCAAAGAGTGTGAACTATACAAGTTCACAATACCATTTGATTAAATGAAAGAAGAAGCTCCGGTGTATAGAGAGGACCTCGCCGTTTAAGAAATAACCATAGAAACGAAGGAACCCACTTTTTTTTAGTATCATTAGAATTTATTATTTTCAGGTGAAATGCCTGAAAGGAATAAAAAATGGTGGTAAGGAAGGTTATAGTAGCAAAAGCCATTCGAATTCATATTTTATATATCGGAATAATCCGTTTTGTTATTCATCGACCAAGGGGGATAAAAGGATGGCTGAAAGAATAGAAATCAATTAGTTATTCATTAAGGTTTAATTTGATTCAATGACAAGAGTTAGACGGAGATATATAGCTCGTAGACGTCGAACAAAAATTCGTTTTTTTGCGTCAACCTTTAGAGGGGCTCATTCGAGACTTATTCGAACGATTACTCAACAAAAAATTAGAGCTTTGGCTTCCTCTCATCGAGATAGAGGCAGGCAAAAGAGGGATTTTCGTCGTTTGTGGATCACTCGGATAAATGCAATAACTCGCGAAAAGTTGGTATTGTATAGTTATAGTATATTAATACATAATCTGTACAAGAAGCAATTGCTTCTTAATCGTAAAATACCTGCACAAATAGCTATATCAAATAAGAATTGTCTTTACATGATTTCCAACAAGATCATCAAATCAAATTCAAATAAAGTAGATTATAAAGTCATGTACAGTAAAGGAATGATTGAAACGAAACAGAATTCCCCGGAGTGACTTCTCCGGGAAGATAGAATAAAAATCACTTAATAAAAAAAAATGGGAATTCTTTTTTCTTTTAACACTGGAACCCACTCTTCTAGATTCTAGGCCTTTTCGAACAAAAAACACATCTGAGCTTGAGTTACAATTGGAGTTTGGAGTCAATCGAGGAGTATGTCTATTTTTTTTTTCTAGGACGAGTAATTCGAGTTCGGGGGATCGACTCCGATTTTTTATTCTTAAATAGTCTCTCATTATTAAGAAAGGGTAACAAAGATAAAATACGGGCTTGCTTTATAGCAATAGTAATTAATCGTTGTTGTTTCAAAGTCAATCTATTCACCCGTCTAGATAATATTTTCCCTTGTTCACTAATAAATCGACTAATTAAACTCATGTTTCTATAATCGATTCGATCCCCCGATCTAATTGGGGGCAAACGCCTACGAAAAGATCGTTTGGATTTGCGAAAAGATTGCTTGGATTTACGAAAAGATTGTTTGGATTTATCCATGGTTTATTCCTTATCTCTAAAATTCTATTTCTTTATTTTATTTACTTCAGATCCTACCAAAATAGGCTTTGATTTGTATGCATAATGTATACACATTATTCATATTCTATATTAAAAATTAAAATTAAATATATGTTAAGCTCTTTTTCTTCTTTGACTTGAAAAGAACACATATGTGTTCCGTTCAATCTATTTCTTGATTTCCCCATGAATCGTATGCTTGTGACAATAGCGACAAAATTTTCTCAATTCTAATCGACCAGGCGTATTGTGTCGATTCTTTTGAGTAATATATCTAGAAATACCCGGCGATTCCTTATTGACATCATTTCGGGCACAACTGGTACATTCTAAAATAACTATAACTCTTACATCCTTACCCTTAGCCATAAACCCCCTTTTGAATTTTGTATCGGCTTAACTCTTACATTTTCGATCCGAGCTGAAGAAGAAGAAAACAAAAGTAAATTAAATAGAAGTTACTAACTAGAAATGGAATTTTCTAAAAATTTCGTTGCAATTATCATTAAATTATTATTTATTCAAATTTAAAAATTAATATTAATGTAATTAAGTAAAAATTTTCATTTTATATTTTATAGAGTAATAAAATAATAATTTTATGAAGTAATAATTAAGTAATACAATTTCTTTCTAACTATCAATTGTTCCTATCCTAAATCCACTAAATTATTATTCTTATTTAATTTAAGTATCTTCTTTCTATGCTATGATTTCGCGGAACCCTCCCTAGACTGGATCCACATTTAAATTTTAGGTCTCCCAAATTCGATCTTCGATCTATCACATTTTTGTTGAGGTTCCATACACTTTTTTTCTTTTCTCCCTATCCTAAAGCTAAGGAACTGAAATGAAAGAACTGAAAAAGGAGGGAGGAAATTCGAAATTTGAGTCATGTAGAATTGTATCTCTAATTTTATTCATTTCTTCACATAATCAATAACTAGAATCAAAAAAATGGGAATGACAAGGCATCCGGGAATAAACGATTAATCTCTATCAATAGGCCTGCTAAAGACCCAAACCATAGAGTACTTAGCACAGGTGCTACGGAGAGATATGTTTTTATATCTCGCATTGAAAATCCTCCTTTCCTATGGATTGTAATACATATGTGTATATGGTCAGATGTTGTAGTTCAAGATCATTTGTATTTATTTTACACAGAATTCCGAATTAAATGCTAAAATAGATATGTACAATTAATCAATAAATGATATTTTCATCTAATCCCCTGTTCCTGAACATTACTGATAAAACTTTTTTATACGTTAGGTTTCAGATGTATATAATTCTTATTTTTATGATATGTATAAGATTTTCTTATATGAAACCAAAAGGAAGAGAAGAAATGATAAGAAAATTGTATATAGATGGAGGAAAAAATGAAGATATGGAAAACAAGACAGGTATTTTGTAGAATGAGACTGCCCAACAATTTGAAAAAAAAAGGGATGTAGCGCAGCTTGGTAGCGCGTTTGTTTTGGGTACAAAATGTCACGGGTTCAAATCCTGTCATCCCTACCTATTACTTCTTCTATGGACAGTAACGAGGATTAATTGAGAACGATTCAAATTGTACATAATTTTCCGTTTTTTATACTATATGTATGCAAGATGCATTGGGGTAGATTTCTTTACAGTACAGTTGTATCCCCTGCCATAAGCATAAGAAAGCGCTCTTAGTTCAGTTCGGTAGAACGCGGGTCTCCAAAACCCGATGTCGTGGGTTCAAATCCTACAGAGCGTGAGTCAGTTTATTTGATGTCGAATCACAATAAAATATTTGAACAAAAAAAAACAAAAAAGTTTAATTGCAACTTGCATTGGACCTCCTGCGGGAAGGAGGTCAATAAAAAAGAAATAAATATTACTCAATCAAAGATCTAACTGATCACCGCGTCTGTATTGTAAATATGCGGTTACGAATAATCCTGCTAAAGTAATAGGAATTAGACCTAAGACGATTCCAAATAGAAAAACTTCAATCATTTCGGTTTGTTTAAGGGGATAAAAAAATAGGTAAGATACATTTAAAAATATTAATCTGAATTATCCATGAATCTCAATGACCAAGAATTGACAATTGATGTGTAAAAGAACCATAGAATACCAAGAATCTCAGAGAAATATTCGTTTTTATCAATTTTTTCATTCAATTTATTTCAAATAAGTCGTATCTTGTTTAAACCAATGAATAGAGCTGGGGTTATAGTTAAAGCAGCCAGTAGAAAACCGAAATAACTAGTTATAGTAAGCATGAAAGAGCTAAATTAGATATGTTCCTTTGCTACATATGCTGATAAAGCACTTACCTAAATTAAAATTTTTAGAAAATATGACGGTAATAAAAAATCAATTGACAGAATTAGTTTAGTTCCAATTGAAAATTAAATTTTGATCATTTCCCTTCTTTTTCAAGAGGATATAATCCGTTTTGGAACGAATGCCTGATACTAATTACCTTTTTATTTTTTTCATTGGACTCAGTCCAGTAATAGGTTGCTTAATTGCCCATAACATAATATTTCGAAGGAAAAGAAGAAAAAGGTGCCCCACAATCTATCGAAAAATAGAATTTTTACTTTCTTTTTCTATTTTAATTCTTTTTTCTTCAGGTCCAACCCGATTCAAAGACGAACAACTTTCATTATCCTTTTAGATTCTATATTCCGTCTTTCCATATCGGGGAGTTCTATACTTCTAATTCGGTCAAGAAAGACCTTTATTTTGGATCTAACAGTTGCATTATGAATATAGATTGTTATCGCCGGGTTTTCTTTCTTTCATTTCTTTCTTTCATTAAGTATTATATACTATTTTATATTACATTACATAATATATTCTATATTACATAGAATTATTACATTATATATATATTATTACATACAATTACATTATATATTATTACATTATATATGTATATTATTATTACGACTATATACGACTATACGACTACGACCAACCAATTACTTGAAATGAAAAGATTCAAACAAAAAATTTTATAATCAACAAAAAGAATTGTTAATGGATTTAAGATCCATTATATTATACGTATAAATTAAATTAATTTAATTGTGTAAAGTGTAAAGAGTAAATATAATTTAATAATATCTTTCGTGAATTATTAGAAACAAGAAACCATTGATTCACACTTTTTCAAGATGTTTGTTTATTTTCTATTATGAATCCAATAATGGAAATCTTATAAGGAATTTGAGTAACTTTCTATTCATCTATTGAATAATATGGAGTTATGCATAAATAAGGAACAGAAAAAGAA